ATCACAAGCTTCTGATAAAAAACGAGCAGTTTTAGTAAGATTTGTAATATGAATACCTTTACGCTTGGCAGAAATATAAGGTGCCATCCTAGGATTCCATTTCCTAGTACCATGACCAAAATGAACTCCCGCTTCCATCATCTCTTCCAAATTGATATTCCAATATCTTCTTGTCATTTCTCCCCCCCACTTCCGCTTTTTTTTTGAAAAAAAAAAGCGACGAGGTTGCCCTGAACTAAATAATTGTTCCGATGGAACATTTTCTTCTACCGGAGATTGGCCGTGTCGATGTCGATACACGATCCAAACCCCTACCCTCTATCCGTTATTATCTTTATTTCGATTACCACATAAAATGACCATAAATAAAGAGTTTTTTTTTTAATTAAAATTAAAAAAGTATGAATCCACTTTTAGGAATCATTAAATCCTCTAAATGATTGTTCTGATGTATCATGAAACTTCTTTGAAATAGAAGAATCAAATAATTCTCTGTTGTGGAACAAAATATCTCTGATTTCCCCCTCGAAAAAATTCTTCTTTTTGGTTTTCAAAGGAATGTTCTTATGTTGCCTTGAACGATGCACTAATCCTTTGAATCCGGTACCAACGGGTATCATCCCCCCTATAACAACGTTCTCTTTTAGGCCTTTCAACCAATCGATACGGCCCCGGAGAGCAGCTTTGGCTAAAACTCGAGCAGTTTCTTGAAAACTCGCTTCAGATATGAAACTTTGCGTATTCAAAGATGCCCTTGTTATTCCCAATAGGATGGCGCGGTAACAGATCGATTCTTCCAAAGCGCGCCCCGTTCGCGCCGCTCGCAACAATCCAATTAGTTCTCCAGGTAAAAAAACATTAGACATTCCATCCTCTGAAACCAACACCTTTGATGTTATTTGGCGTACAATAATTTCTATGTGCCTATTATGGATTTGCACCCCCTGGGATCGATAAACCTTTTGGATCTTATTAACCAAAGATATACGACTTTGCACTATAGTTAGCTCAGCCCCAATCAAGAATCCCCAAGGAATTCCAAGAATTTTTTTTATATGCTCGTTCCAACCCTCAATTCTTTTTTTTAGGTTCATCGATATTGAATCAATTGAACGCACTTCTAACACTTGTTCCACTTTTGGAAGACCCTGCGTTATATCACCGGATCTCGATTTTTCATATATAAATGTAACTAATGTATCTCCTTCGTAAAGGATTTCTCCATAATGACCATGAACAGTTGCTCCTGGAGTGGCCAAATAAGGCTTGGCGGATCTTATTACTACAGAGTCAACTTGAACAATCAAAACTTGACCCGATTTGAGATGGGGTCCGTTTTTGGCTATACATACATTTTCACAAATAAACTGTCCAAGACTAATTATTGTAGATCTTTCTTCAAGATAATTATGATAATAATTAGGATGACAAAAATACCAATTCAAATTGAATGAATTCAAAACGATGTTACTGCATGAATCGGGATTCAAAATTCTCCCATTTTCATCCATTAAATAATAGTTAATTACTTGAAAAGTCTGTTTTAAATTTTCAAGTTGCAAATATTTAGTTACCAAAATAGGATTATGAGTTATTAAATAGTAAAATGAATAAAAATTCAAAAATTGAAGGACTGTTCCTAAAGGGCCAATCAAATTCCTAATTTGAATTATAGGATCTGTTTTAATTGATTCTTTTATCACATTGTGATATTTTCCAGCGTTGAATGGACCCATTCGGAAACAATTAGATGATGACAAAATTATCAAAGATGGGCATTCCTTATTTTTATTTAACAACGTGCGAATAGTTCCTTGATTTTGGCTAAGTGATTGTTGAATTTTTGTCTTGGAATAAAAGGGATTGCTATTGGTGTAATCTGACACATTATCTGAATCTGAGATCAATCCTGAGCCTGAGGGATCATTCCTTTTTCTGAGATACGAAATAGGGAATTTCACTAAGTCAATTCTTAGGAAATCTCGAATCAGACCATTTGTACTTACTTCAACAAAGGAAGTATGAGCCTCTTCGATAGAAGAACTTTTTTTGTCTTGGTCCCAATTCAAAATTAAACAAGTCCGAACTAATTGAATACTTGTATCAGAAATTCCCCGAATTGGTTTGCCATTTCTGTAAACAATATAATTGACAACTCGAAGTTGTATATTATCCCTTTCTTGTAACAGATCCGGGGGGAAGAGTGTTGCTAAATTTATACCGTCCGATATTTCATATGTCACTACGGGTCGAACTAAAACAAAATACTTTTTCTTAGTAGGTGTGATCCGTTGGACATAGATCCAATTTTTCAATTTTTTGGATTCCTTAGAATTTGTTTTTCCTGTTCCTGGGGGTATCAAGATGCCACTGTGTCGGGATATCTTATCTGTCTCTCCAGGAAAATGGATATCTCCAGAAAAGATTTTCAGTTCAATCCCTTTTTTTTTTCTCTCCACTCGGACTAATCCGCCCACTTGGCTTCTTGTATTTAAAGCGA